ATGTTGTATTGATGAACCCGGCGGATATACCTAATGTCTTTTCTCTTCTTTTATTGCCCTCCTGTCGTCAATTGACAGTTGACAGTATTATTTATATATATATATAATTTGATATGACTTTGATATGATTTAGGGCTCAATATAATTTCCAAATCAGACTTTGGTAAATCATTTTTTTTGCATCTCCTGCTCTGCTGATTCAGAGGTACCGTCTCTTGGATCCAATGCAAAACTCTTTCTGAATGAGAGAGATAAAGACGAGAAATACCAATGAAATAAAGTTGAAAGATTTTATAGTTTAATGGTAAAGTTTGATTACCATTAACCCCCAGAAAAGTTAACGAGTTTTTCGATTTGATTCATATCCTATTCATCTTCTAAAGGTGTCCCTCGGCTTATTTATATTAAGTTAAGGTGGCCTTAGGCCTTATTCCCTATTGTATTTGTATTGTGTAGTGCTTTTTGATTTCCTAAAGGTGGCCATAGGCCCCTATGGTCCATTGGTGCCCCTATGGTCCAGTGGTTACGACCTCTCTCTTTCACGGAGAAAACGAGGGTTCAAGTCCCTCTAGGGGTATACCAAGACCATAGGAGTAGGATTTTATCAAAAGTGAAATGTATTTGTCAAGTCCGCCTGGGAGACGAAAGGAAGTTGATTATGGAACGTCTAATTAGGCGTTGGGTCGATGCCCGAGTGGTTAATGGGGACGGACTGTAAATTCGTTGACAATATGTCTACGCTGGTTCAAATCCAGCTCGGCCCAAAAATTTGCCAATCTACTATCAGATGGTAGAACCCTCTTGTTCTTAAGAAATACCTGATAAGAGAGAATAAAAAAGAATCCAAATTTTCTGTTAGATCTCTTCTTATTTCCCTGGGATTGTAGTTCAATAGGCAAGAGCACCGCCCTGTCAAGGCGGACGTTGCGGGTTCGAGCCCCGTCAGTCCCGACGGATCCAATAAGTACATCAATTCACCTCCCCATTTTATGTGAAATGAAAGAAGGGACAGAGATCATCATTTAATTCCGAAGGGGTTTCCCCTCTTTTTTTCAGGATTCTGTCGAAGAAAGAATAAACACTAAAATAAAATGAAAATAACTAAAATAGTGAAGTTGATAGAATATTCCATCTTTTCTCCCGCGACTCCTCTTTCTCATACTTCTTTATCTTCCAAAGAAAATTGGATCATTCAAATTTACAACCTAATTCCTCTCTTTTTCCACTTCGCTTGTATTTTTTGTTGGCGTTTTGTAGTTAATGGAAACGGACGAAGATACTTCATTTGATGGTTCTATACGGAAGACCTAAGGTAGGTTATAGAAAAGAAAGAACAGAAAAGAAGGATAAAAAAAGGAATTTTTGATTGGTCCGGGAATCCAATCTTGGATTCGGTATGGATAAAAGATCTTCGTATGTTATACTATTCAATTCTCGACGACGAATTAATTTAATAGCTCAGATATTGTTATTCATGATATTGATCCGATTCAAGATCATCGATAGGTAATGCATTCATTGAATTGACAGGTGAAAGATTTATCATCTCTATGGGATTAAATCCCGAGTTATTGTGAAATAAAAAAAACGATGAGATTGAGATTATGGAAGTAAATATTCTTGCATTTATTGCTACTGCACTGTTCATTTTAGTTCCTACTGCTTTTCTACTTATCATTTACGTAAAAACAGTCAGTCAAAATAATTAATTACTTGAAATGAAACTTGACTTCTGAGTTCTTATCAATAGTTGAAGAAATCAAATCAAAAGAATTATTTTTTTGCGTCTTAAATGAAATCAACGGGCTATAATGAGCGGTATTCTATGAGATCTGAGAGTATGGTAAGAAAGAAATTTCTTACCATACTCTCTATTAGTGTTATAGTAGTGTATAAAGTTGTACTTTACTTTCTAATAAAGTTGGTATACTATATTAGCTTCTATCTTCAATATATGTAGTGATTAATCCATATATGGAATTAACGTAGGACCCAATTCTCTTTCTTTCTGAAATAATTGTTTTACTGTTATATAATAAATTTCTCCACTAGAATCCAATGGAATTTCTAAATGAATAAATTTTGATTTGAAAATTATTTCAATTCAAATAAAAACTAAAAAATGCGTTGCAGAACGATCTATAAAACAATTGATACCGTTTCATTCCTAAACTAAATTAGTAGTCCTTCTAAAGTCCACTTCTTCCCCATACTACGAGTGAAAGGGAAAATGTAAAGACTACCATTAAAGCAGCCCAAGCGAGACTTACTATATCCATGTCAATTATGTCCCTTATCTTTATGATAGAAATATTCCATTATTGTATTGCTCACTAATAATAGTAGAATCCATGGTCCAGAGTCAAAAAGGGATTCTGGCCGAACACTATTGATGAACCAATCAAATAAATCCATTTCTAAAAAATTCCTATATGATTTCTAATCGGGAAAGACTAAACACAACTAAAATACACAATGACGCTACAAAGGAATGTTACTAATGGAACATATAGTAATAAAAAAAGAGGGCCCATTCTTTGTTGCCCTTCAAAGTACAAATAGATCAATTGCTATCTATTACATACTTTTATTTCCTATTTGATCTAATCCGTACCCTTTCCTTTCCCGCTTGTCTCTCTGAAGCAGTTGGGAGATAGTATATTATACTCTTGACGAGGGGTTTCAAAAAAAATAATAATTTTTTTCACTTTTTCTATAAAAAAGTAAATTATCCATCAAATCTCAATCTAATAGTGATTGAATGCCTGAACACTCAGAGATTCTTGCGAGTCTATATATGTAGATTACATAAAGGACTTTCCACAACTAGTTAGCCGCCGGCTATGCGAATGAAATTCAAGACCCAATCAGTAGACATTACATTAGCAGTAGAAGGGAATCGGGAAGTCTTGCTTCGACCATTATAATATAATCTTTCTTTGAATTTTAGATTGAAAGATTTCCAATCTTTTACAAAATCCCCAGAACAGATGTTTAGAATCAACCAAGTATCAACAATCGTCTTATTCTGTTCTGTTGGGTAAAATTTGGGTGATTTATATCAGCAGATAATAAATTTTGATTCGTTTGTTAATTAGGCGGCACCCGGATTTGAACTGGGGAAAAAGGATTTGCAGTCCCCCGCCTTACCACTCGGCCATGCCGCCAAAACGATACACAATAAGATAAAATTTTCTGGGTTGGATTACTAAACTTTAGTTTATTGTACTTGCATCCCTTTTTTAATTTCATCCTTTTTTTTTCTAAATTTATAAAAATTATAAAAGAAACCCTTTCCCCCTTTTGTTTGACCACCCCTTCGATTGATTGTATAGTATCTCAAAACATACAATGTCGAAAAACTTCCCCTCACTTTTCTATTGAAAAATCAAATGTATATTTTCATTCAAAAAAGCCAAAATTTATGACAAATGGGAACCATTAACTATTCGTTGACTGAGAATTCCTGAATGATTCTTGGATTTGAATCTAAAATTGGGTTTGCCTAATGATATAAGAAACTACAAAACATACTTAATGGATTCTTAATCCTTTCAATTTCCATTATAACAAAAACGATAAGTATATGTAAACCCCACAATGGAAATTCTTACACAGATACCAAATTGGGTATCTTTTTTAGAGTATGTTTCCTATACCTATAAATATATGGAATTCATTGGAACAAAAAAAGGCCCGGCTGGGTATTGACCGGGCCAGGCCCAAAAGGCACTTCGAACAAAATAAAAGCAAGAAGGTCTTCTTTATTTATCTTTCTATTTGGATCTTTCGAGCATCTAAATGGAATTGCTAATTATATAATAACGATAAAGAATGTGAAAGAAATACTTTCGTTAATCCTTACTTGATGTGTAATGTAACATAGTAATTATCTTTTTCAATTGGGAGAGATGGCTGAGTGGACGAAAGCGGCGGATTGCTAATCCGTTGTACGAGTTATTCGTACCGAGGGTTCGAATCCCTCTCTTTCCGTTTCCGTTGATGACTTTCTATTTTTTTCTTTCAAATTTCGCAAACCCCTTTTGATTTTTTTACTAGTTAAATGTATGGAATATGAATATATAAAATAAAATCTTAAGAAAATTGTAAATCAAGCAAGAAAAACGAAATTTTTATTTTATTCTTCACGTCCAGGATTACGTCCTGGATCATTGGATAGGAATCCAAAGATGAAGAGAGAAACAAAGAATATTACTACTGTGTAAACGAAAAGTTTGAGAGTAAGCATTACACAACCTCCAAGATCATTTTTTGAAAAAGAAAAACGAGAAAAGATAATAGATCCTCCATTTTTATATCACATATCCTATTTTGACACCAAGAAATGAATTCTAGAAATAGAAAAGAATGTTCAGAAATTCAACTGAAGTTTAAATTTGTAATAAGAGTCTTTGATTATCACAAATCACTTTCATACCCACAATTAGATATTCTAAGGGACCCTAACCTAATAAGGTCTTTCGCCGGAAAAAGGATTAGAATCGGGAAATGGGGCGAGAAAATTTATTGCGGCTAGCCAAGAATTTCAATGTTTGAATTGAAGGTTCATACTCCCAGACTTATTTGATCTTATCAATTGTTATAATTTTTCTCGAATAAATCATGAATTTTCTAGGATAGTATTCAAGATCTTATCGAAAACTTACAGCAGCTTGCCAAACAAAGGCTAAAAGAAAAAAGAACAGGGGTATGACTGGCATAACATCTACGATTGGATTCAAAAAAGCATAGGCTTCGGGCAATTTGGCGAAGAAAAGACTACTCGGATAAAGGGCAGAATTAAGACAGATCAAACTAAAGATATTAAGCATAACAGACATTTTGTTCGTCGAGATAATTGCATTTTGATTGAGTTATTTATATAAGGAAAAATGAAGAAAGTAAGGTAGACAAAAAACTCCTTCTTTTTCCGCTCAATCAAAAATCCTCCAATTCTCAAAGGAGAATAGAAGAAATCATACTTTCATACAATATCTTAATTGAATTGTATGTAATGATCAATAAATTCAGTTGAATTCTAGATATACACATGTCAAAATCCTAGCACGAATCTATAATATATTCTATAAAGAAGAATAAAGAAGAAAGATTATCTATAGATAGTTGGGCTGGAATTGACGAACACTTAATACCAATATTATTCTTTATTAGTATTAGTGTCCAATAAAAATATAAATGGGGCGTAGCCAAGTGGTAAGGCAACGGGTTTTGGTCCCGCTATTCGGAGGTTCGAATCCTTCCGTCCCAGAGCATATCCATTGTATCCGAATACATCTTTTTTGTTCAACAAGGTTCTGTTTCAAGGTCTAATATTGGATAGAATATTATTCTTCTTTCTTTTTTGATTTTGAATGATTCTTTTCGGAATCATATCTCAGTTTTTCACAAACTGAACTAAATCGAGTTCAAATGACATGCAAATGTAACTGAATCCTTTTGTGATCCAGATAAAGATAAGATGGGGCATAGATCACAGTTGCAGAAAGATTACTTAACCTCAGGTTAAACAAAATATGAAAATACATATAAAACGAGGAAGTGCTTAGCCTATGGGTATGTATTGTTATCCTATTTCAGTGACAATAGTCTTTCTATTTTTGTGAAAAAGAATTTGCATCCCTAAAATATTCAAATTTAAATATTTAACAATGATATTTCTTTTTATTGTTCGATTTATTTAGCTTATTTGCTTTAAATCATTGACAATTCTATTCGAAAAGACACAGAGATTCTTATTTCTTATGATAATCAAATGTAGGCTTTACTGTAAAAGTAAAACTTGACTCAAATAATGATGTCGAAGTAGGAAACTTTTTCAATTATCAAGATTTGTAATGATTCCTTATGGGTTGAATCTTTGAGAAGTTGGAAATGGGTCAGTCTATCTTATTGAGTCACTTGAACAGGCAGAGTCAAATAGAATTTATTTATTCGTGTTATTTCTGTTAGTTATGTTATTTCTATATTTAGATTTCTGGATATTTCTGTTAGATATTTTTTTGAGATATAGATTTATAGAAAAAATTTCCGTTCATACAAAAAAAGCCCGGGTCTTGCTAAGATTTCTTCAGAAAAAATATTTATTATCTATGTAGCTAAGAAAAAATATAAATGACTATGTCTCTGTACCGACTGAACCAATGACTATTCATGATTCCATAATTGAATCAATTCCATACTGGTTCCAAATTAGAGGAATGTTATGGTAAAACTTCGTTTAAAACGATGTGGTAGAAAGCAACGTGCGACTTGAAAGACACGATCCGGTGTGGATTTTTATTCTTACATCCACCATTTTCTTTTATATAGGAATGAAGGTGCTCTTGGCTCGACGTCGTTTGTTCTATTCTACTAGAACCCTTCTTTTTTTATTGGGTTGTAATCTAAATAGTTCATGATGGAGCTCGAGTAGAAAGTATTGATTAATTTCTCAGGGGCAACGATCTAGGGTTAATGCCAATCAATAAATTGGAACAACTTCGTAAGTATATCTTCGATATCGATATAGAAATTGAAAGGATCCGATTCGAGCAAATTTTCAATTAAAAAAAATTGTTGGAACCGCAAAACTTTTTCGATCCACAGTGTATCGCGCACGAATCAACCGTCGGTATGATTCTAGAAAGAAATCACAAAAGGGGTATGTTGCTACCATTTTGAAAGGATTAAGAAGCACCGAAGTAATGTCTAAACCCAATGATTTAAAACAAAGATAAAGGATCCCAGAACAAGGAAACACCGCTTCAATTGTCTCACAGATCCGAATAAAGAATCCAAATAGATTTTCAACGAGACAAAAGGGGGGTTAAAGACCACTCAATAAAAAAATATCTTAATTTTATTTAATATATTTGATAATTATTGAACTTGAGTTATGAGTACAAATGATTTTTTAGTTTTCAGGAAGGAAGTTAAATAAAAATGACTATGAGTTAAATTATAGGCTAATTTCTTTTACGGATTCCTTTACTATTTATTATAATTTTATCCATAGACAAAACTTCAAATCATTTTTTCTCGAGCCGTACGAGGAGAAAACTTCCTATACGGTTCTAGGGGGGGGGGGGTTCTTTTTCATCTACATCTATCCCGATGAGCCGTCTATCGAATCGTTGCAATTGATGTCCGATCCCGAAGAGAAGGAAGAGATCTTCGGAAAGTGGGTTTTTATGATCCGATCAAGAATCAAACTTATTTAAACGTTCCCGCTATTCTCTATTTCCTTGAAAAAGGCGCTCAGCCTACAGGAACTGTTCAGGATATTTTAAAAAAGGCAGAGGTTTTTAAGGAACTTTGCCCTAATCAAACGAAATTCAATTAAATTAAGGAAATAAAAACTACGGGTAGGATAGTGATTTCTATATAATTTTGGATATCTTTTCTATACTATGTTTTTTTTATTTCCTTCTTTTCTTGCTCTATTAGTATCTATTTATCATTGCTTTTATAGAATCTTTTTCTAACGAAAACCTTATTTGA